TTTGAACCTTATTAACCAAAGAGATACGACTTTGCACTATAGTTAGCTCAGCACCAATCAGGAATGCCCAAGGAATTCCAAGAATTCTTGTTATACATTTGTTCCAAGTCTCAATCCTCTTTTCGAGATTCATCGATATTGAATCAATCGAACGCACTTCTAACACCTGTTCCACTTTTGGAAGACCTTGCGTTATATCACCAGATCTTGATTTTTCATATATAAATGTAACTAATGTATCTCCTTCGTAAAGGATTTCCCCATAATGTCCATGAACAGTTGCTCCTGGAGTAGCCAAATAAGGCTTAGCTGATCGTATTACCACAGAGTCAACTTGAAGAATTAGAACTTGACCCGATTTTAAATGCGGTCCTTTTTTGGCTATACATACATTTTCACAAAGAAACTGCCCAAGACTAACGATTGTAGATGTCTCTTCACAACAATTGTAATGCAGAAAATACCAATTCAAATTGAATGGATTCAAAATGATGTTACTGCACGAATAGGGATTATAAATTTGACCTTTTTCATCCAGTAAATAATATTTAAGTATTTGAAAAATCTGTTTTAAATTGTCAAGTTGCAAATAGTTAGTTACCAAGATTTGATTATGGGTTATTAAATCGGAAAATAAATCAAAATTATAAATTGGAAAGCCTGTTCCTAAGGGGCCCAACGGATTCCTAATTGGAATTAGGGGGTCCTCTTTGATTGATTCTTTTATCACATTGGGAGATTTTACATCGTTGAATGGGCCTGTTCGAGAACAATTGGATGATGACAAAATTATCAAAGATTGAGATTCCTTATTTCGATTCAATAACGTATGAATAGTTCCTTGATTTGGATTAAGGGATTCTTGAATCCTTGCCTTGGAATAGGAATAAATGGAAGAAAACGGATTGACATTAGCGCGATCTGATCCATTCTCAGAGATTAATCCTGAACCCGACAGATCATTTCTTTTTCCGGTATACAAAATAGGTGACTTCGCTAAGTCGATTCTTAGAAAATCTCTAATTAAACCATTTGTCCTTATTTCAACAAAGGAAGCACAGGCCTTTTCGATCTTTTTGTCTTGGTCCCAATTCAACACTAAACAAGTCCGAACTAATTGAATACTTGTGTCCCAAATTTCAAGAATTGGGTCGTAATAAAGGATATAGTTGACAACTCGAAGTTGTAGATTATCACTTTCTTGCAAGAGATCCGGTGGGAAAAGTCTTCCTAAATTTATACCACCCGTTTTTTTATATGGGACTACAGGTTGAACCAAAACAAAATATTTTTTTTCATACCTGGAAAGTTTCATTCGTTGGATATAGAGCCAATTTTTCAATTTTTTGTATTCTTTGGAATTTTGTTTTCCCCCTCCTGGTGGTATCAATCGGAATGCCTTGTTTGTCTTTCCAGGAAAATGGATATCTCCAGAAAAAATTATTAGTTTAATTTTTTCTGCTTTTTTCTTCACTCGGACCAATCCACCTACCCGACTTCTTCTATTTAAAGTGATTTGTGTATCTATCCCAATAATACTATTGTGCCGTACCATTATGGAACAAGATTCGGCCAAAATGTGGACTTCCACGGGAATAAAAAAAAACGGATTTACTTCCTTTTGGTATTTTGGCCAAAATACCTTGACTCCTCGATACTCAATCAACTCCTCTTCATTAACGATTGAATTCAGTTCTCTAGTCTCATATTTAGTAAGTCCCGAGCTCTTTCTTATATATCGAGGATCGTCGAAATAAGCAAGAATACTATTTCTACGGAGAATACCATTTCGGGGGATTTCAATTGAGATACCTGAAGAAGGTATTAATTGGTTCTCGCCCTCTTGAATCGATTCGAGTGGGATGATGACTCTATTTCTTCGCCTCTTTGCCAATAAATCCGAATTCCCCTCGAGAACGGCCGGATTTCTGAGATTACAACGACCGGTACATGTCATTCGATTAAGTTCTGAATAATCAGGAATCCTATCTCCTTTTTGATTTTTACCAGAAAAATACGAACTAAAAAATTTGTGTCTCACTTGATTATTAGTTACTGAGGGGTTAGAAATATATCTTCGCTTAACAGAAAGAGAATAAGCGTTCATTTGATCTTGATCCTTGTGGATCGAACAGGGGCCTGGACTGGATCTCCAGGGCTCCCCTAATAATATCCATAAATGACTTGTTTTTGGTAAGAGATGAATATTACCATATGTAAATTCAGGTGCATGGTACACATCGGTATTCCAGTGCATTTCGCCTTCTGAGTCAGAATAAATATGTTTTCGAACCTTCTCTTTCAAATTCAAAGTGGATGTTCTCGCGCGAATCTCAGCAATGACTTGTTCTGATTCTACATATTGATCGTTTTGAACTAAAAGAAAACTTTTGGGCGGAATACACACATTGTGTATAATATCTTCACTTTCAATAGTTACATACAAGTCTCTAGAACATAGAAAAGCAGGATGTCCATGACGTGTACGTGTCGGATGAACCAAATCCTCATTGAATTTTATTTTTCCATTAGAAGGGGCTCGGACATGTTCTGCAGTACCCCCTGTGAATACTCCGCCGGTATGAAAAGTTCTTAATGTTAATTGAGTACCTGGTTCTCCAATAGATTGACCTGCAATAATACCTACAGCTTCTCCCAATTCGACCAGGTCGTCGTGAGCTGGGCTTCGGCCATAGCATAGTTGACAAATCCAAGATGTACTCCTACAAGTAAAGGGGGTTCGAATAGAGATTGGTTGTGCTCTAAAAGTTATGAATCTATTAACAAGTCCAACCCCAATATCTTGATTTCTAGTAGCAATGCATCGCGAACCTATATATATATGATCCGCTAATACACGCCCAATTAATGTTTGGATAAAAATCCTGTCGGTCATCATTCCATTTCGAGGACTTACAGAAATACCTCGGACGGTGCCACAATCTGTTCGACGTACAACAATGTGTTGAACTACTTCAACAAGTCTGCGCGTGAGGTATCCTGCATCTGATGTTCGGATAGCGGTATCCACAACTCCTTTACGGGCTCCGTAGCAAGAAATAATATATTCTGTTAAAGAGAGTCCTTCGCGTAAATTGCTTTGAATGGGTAAATCAATCATTTGACCTTGGGGATCCGACATTAATCCTCTCATACCTACTAATTGATGTACCTGAGATGCATTTCCTCTGGCTCCCGAAAAAGACATTATATGGACTGGATTAAAAGGATCGGTCATCCGAAAATTAGGATTCATTTCTTGTCGCAAATATTCACTTGTGGCATACCAGATCTCGATCGATTGACGTAATTTTTCTACCGCGTGTACATTCCCATAATGATGGTGTTTTTCCAAAATAAAACTTTGTTGTTCAGCGTCTTGAACTAGCCATCTTTTAGAAGGTATTGTTAAAAGATCATCAATTCCTAATGAAATGGATGCGGCGGTAGCTTGTCGGAAACCCAGAGTCTTTACTTGATCCAGGATATGTGATGTATATCCTATTCCATAGTGATCAATAAATCGACTAATAAGTCGTTTCATGGCAGTTCCGTCTATCACTTTATTGTGAAAGACCTGAGTGGGCCGTTCTGCCATTAGTACCTCCATATTGCGCTGAGTAGAATTTGACAATGGGTTTGAGTCAGTGATTGGACAACTTCCTTTTCTAGATCTTGATTCACGTAGAAATTCCGCAATTTTATAGTCCTAGTTAACCCGGCGAGACTCGAATTCCCGCTGGTAGCATAGAATTACAACAGCCCTGCCAAAACCCCTGTATGGCCTCTTCTATTTCTCGATAAAGAGAAATATGCCCAAGAGTGGTTCGAATATATATATAAAGAATTTCTTTTTTTATACTTCTTACTATTAGATAGTGTCCATAAATCTCATAATAGGTCCCCAAAGATTCATAGTGAATTTCAATGGGAGCTTCTCTTGCAGCAATAACGCGTTGATCTAGTCGCCACCGCAGCCACAAAGGACTACCTAAATTGATTCGTTTTTGCCGAAAAGCTCCAATTGCATCATAGGCGTTACAAAAAAACGGTTCTTTTTTTTTTGTATACTTATAGTTATTATCTTCATTTTGATAGTTTCTACCATTACACGGATTATACCTATTTACACAAATACCCCGACGATTTCCACTCGTTAAGACATAGAGTCCACTAAGCATATCTTGAGTTGGTGCAGAAATGGGATCTCCAATAGTTGGAGACAAAAGATTCATATGAGAAAACATAAGTAAACGTGCCTCTGCTTGAGCCTCCAAAGATAAAGGCACATGAACAGCCATTTGATCCCCGTCAAAGTCCGCATTGAAGCCCTTACAAACTAATGGGTGTAAACAAATAGCGCGCCCTTCTACTAAAATGGGGAGGAATGCCTGTATGCCTAATCTATGCAGGGTAGGCGCTCTATTCAGCAATACAGGATGGTCATCCAGAATTTCTTGAAGTATTTCCCATACAATCGGTTTTTTTTTACGAATTTGACTCTTAGCAACTCCGATGTTCGAAGCAAGATGTTTTCTAATTAGGTCACGAATTACAAATGCCTGGAAAAGTTCTATTGCTATTTCGCGAGGCAATCCACATCGATGTAATGAAAGTGAAGGGCCCACGACAATCACTGACCGCCCTGAATAATCGACGCGTTTACCAAGCAGAGTCTCGCGAACTCTTCCTTCTTTGCCTTCAATTACATCTGAAAGCGACTTGTAAACTCTGTTATGATCATCCCTCATTGGTTGTCCGCAGATTCCATTATCAAGAAGTGCATCCACGGCTTCTTGTAGCAATTTTTCCTGAGATATTATTAATTCTTCTGGCGTAGCTATACTTGTTGTTAATAGATCTGTAAGAGTATTATTCCGATAGATAATTCTTCTATAGATTTCATTAATATCCGAGGTCACCAGTTTATCCTCATCTATATGATAAATTGGTCTCAACTCAGGAGGAAGAACTGGTAATAGACACAAAACCATCCATTT